CTCTTTGGTTGGGTATTGGAGCAACATTACCTATTGAAAAATCCCTAACTTTAGGTCTTTTTTAAATTTTAAATTGATTCAATTGTGAAATAAAATATCATGACATGTGTATTGTGTATCTAGGGAGAATTCACTTTGAAATGACTAATCCCTAGATACATCTATTTCATTTTAGACCTATTCTGAATATATAGATTTGTGCTAAAGATTCCAATTTAATATTTTTACCTTTCTTTTTTTTAGAAAAATAAATCATGAAAAAAAAATCCAATGGATTTCAAATTTATGCAAAATGCTTTTCGATTTGTAAAATGTTTAATATATTTTTTACATCTTCTACGCGAAAATGTTCAATTTTCATAAGGTCTTCTTGACTCTTATTCAAAAGTTCCCATAATGTATGTATATTGGACTTTTTAAGACAATTATAGATCCTGGGAGACAATTCTAATTGGTCAATAAAAATGGATTTCAATGCAATTTCTTTTTTATTTATCCTTAGTTTATCCTTAAGCAATCTATCATGAAAAGTAAAAAGGGGTAAAGTAACTTTGTGTTGATTGTTTTCAAAATTTAAGCTTTCTTCTTCTGCATGTAAAAAAGGAATAAATAAATCAATCAAATTCCGGGAGGCTTCATAAAGTGCTTCTTTAGGAGTTAAACTTCCATTTGTCCATATTTCAAGAAAGAGTATCTCTTGTTTCTCATTACCATTCACATAAGAATGAATACTATGATTTGCATTTCTAACAGGCATAAATACTGCATCTATAGTATAACTTCCATCTTGAATGTTGTTTAGTGTTTTTATACGATATCCACGCTTCCTCTCAATTTCTAATTCAATACACAAATTAATTGGTTCTGTTAGGGTAGCTATATGTTGTGTATTATCAACGATTTCCACCGAAGGTGGTAAAATGATGTCTTGAGCAGTTACATATCCAGGACCTTTGAAACAAATAGATGCGTCCCGAGTTCCATACAGATTACTTTTCAATACAATTTCTTTCAAATTCATTAAAATTTCATGTATTGATTCTTGAATACCTACTATGGTAGAATATTCATGTGGTATTTTCTCAGATTTTGCACGTGTGATACATGTTCCCTCTATTTCTCCGAGCAAAATTCTTCGCATTGCAATGCCTATTGTATCTGCTTGACCTTTCATAAGTGGAGACAGAATAAAGCGTCCATAATAAAGACGCTTACTGTCTACCCTTGATTCAACACACTTCCATTGTCGTGTCCGAGTAGATACTTTAACTTTTTCTCGAATCATAGTAATATATTTTTATGAAACTCTTGATTTAATTGTTTATTTCTCTTGAAATCTCTTTCTTTAATGTTTCTTTTTAGTTTTACACACGTCTTTTTTTAGGAGCCCTACATCCATTATGTGGCATAGGGGTTACATCCCGTATAAATCTTATTAGTATACCACTTTTAAAAATAGCTCTTAATGCCGCATCTCTTCCTAGACCGGGACCTTTTATTTTGACTTCTGCTCGTTGCATGCCTTGATCTACTACTGTTCGAATAGCATTTGCTGCTGCAATTTCAGCGGCAAATGGTGTCCCCCTTCGTGTACCCTTGAATCCACACGAACCGGCAGAGGACCAAGAAATCACCCGACCTCGTACATCTGTAACAGTCACAATGGTATTGTTCAAACTAGCTTGAACATAAATAAATCCCTTTGGTATTTTACGAGGATGTTTACGCGAACCAATACGTCCATTTTTACGTGAACCAATTTTTGGTATAGATTTTGCCATTTTTATTATTTTTAAAAATAGAAGTCCGAAATATATGGATATATCCATTTCCTATCAAAAAAGAATTCTTTACTATTGTCTAACTAGTTATTCTATTGTATTCTATAATTCGATTAATATAGAATACAATTTTTGAAATCAAGCAATAATTAGAATACTTATAACTATCGACTAAATTCTAATATAGAATCTAAATTTTTAGATTTTTTTGTTTCCTATTTAAGAAAATGGAATATTACTAAGATTTTTGATTTGAATTTTAATATCATTTTTTTTATTTGTACATTTGGTACTTTCTTTTTAATAGAAAGCCCTTTTTTGGTAAAATATTATCCTTGTCTTTGTTTATGTTTTGGGTTGGAACAAATTACTATAATTCGACCTCGCCTGCGGATCAATCGACATTTTTCACAAATTTTACGAACAGAGGCTCCTACTTTCATATTTTGAATTTAACTCCTTAACTAAAATTTAATGCCAAATCTATATATTAGAAGAAAATAGGTTTTCCTTACATTTTTAACTTATAATTGTGCCTCCTAAAAAACATGTTAAAGTGAAAAAATTAAATGTTAAAAAAATTAAATTAAGTGACTTATACTTCCTTTTTCTCCTTTACCGGTCGTATACATTAAGTACGTCCAATTTTTTTGTAAACATAGCCTAGAATCTTATTTAAATTCGATTTCTCTAAAGCAACCTGGAACATACCCTCAGAAGTTATTAAGTAATTTAATCTTCATGAATTTTTATTTCGATTCTAGTTAAATCCTCTTCACACATTCACTAAGGTATCAGGAGTAATAGTAGAAATCCATTTTTTCTCTACTCCATTTACAATAATGTATATAATTTTTTCATAGAAATCGGATATCGGCAAATTTACCATTACCATATATAACATAAAACTTCGCCGCCGATTCTTTCTAATCGAGCCTCTCGATCTGTCATTATACCCCTAGAAGTAGAAAGAATTACAATCCCCATTCCTCCTAAAACTCTCGGAATTTGTTGATACTTAGAATAGATTCGTAGACCTGGTGTACTGATCCTTTTTAAATTTAAAAAAGTTTTATACGATTCTTTCCTATTTCTTCTATATCGTAGAGTTAAAACTAAAATGCTTTCTTGATGTTTTCTAACGTTTTCAACAAAACCCTCTCGTAAAAGTATTTTCACAATGTTTTCGGTGATATTAGTAAGTGGTATTTGAACCGTTCTTTTTCTATTCATGTCAGCATTGCGTATCAAGGTTAGCATATCAGCGATAGTATCTTTACCCACGATAGATTATTGCTCCCTACTTTACAATATAATAAACGTGCTCCTGTTTTTTGTTTTTTTATTTTTTGATTCAATATATATATAGATCAAAATATTATTCTAATTAGTCTAATCAGTATAATGTAAATCTATAATATAGAATATTCTAAAACGAAAAAAAGATAGAAAGAAAATGAATGAATGACCTATTATAAACTATATAGATAATCTTATATCGAATTCAGAATTCTATTTGTATATAGAATTCTGAATTCGAATTTTTACTTTATTTCACTATTTAGAATATATATTATATTCAATATATACATAGATTTCATTCCTTTTTCTTTTTTTTTTGATCGATTCTTCTTATCCTGTTTTGGTATAGCTAATCGTATACCCTTTCAAAAAAGTTTTCCAAACGATTTACTAGTTCGAGTAACTTATCCATCTGCACGGATCGGCGCTCTAGATGTACTAATAATCTTTCTAGATCGCAGAATGCCTCTATCTCCATAGACATTTTCTTTTCTCGCATTGATAGTTGAACGCGAGCTAGGATTTCATAATAGGGGTTTAGATCTAATTCTAAGACTGATTTATCTTTTGCTAAAAAGAACTCTATGTCCCCTAATAAACCCTCCGCATCTTCTAAGAATGTATCCAGATCTACACCCCCACCCCCTATCACAAGCTCCATATTCGTAAGTACGAGTTGGTTTTCTAGATCCTTTAAGGTTGTACGCACATCAAGGAGTAACTCTATCTTTATAGAGACACCATGTATTTTTTGAAGTAATTCTTTAGTACGAGATAGGATATCTGAATAGCGATTCAGATATTTGAGACTTTTGCCAATCATAAACAATTGGTTGTTTATATGTAATAAGAGAGGGTCTATATCAAAGTTAATCATAGAAAGGTTTTTCTTTTGCAATTTCTCGGTCAAATATTGTACCCTACCCAGTATTTCAGAATATCTTTTGAAATATACCGTACTGGTTGTTGTATCTGCCAATAGCTTATTAATTCCTATTAATAAGGGATTTGGATCGAATATAACTAGTAAATTTACATTAATCATAACATAACTCCGTTTGTTTTTTGTATATTTATTGCAACTAGACCAGGTATCCTGAACTAGCAATAAATAGTAATTGTGTTCGTTCCGATGGAACCCTCTTGATTGGCAGCAATCAAGAATTGTAATTGTGTTTCGATGGAACCTTATCTTGATTGGCCGTTAAATAGCAATCAATAATTTGTGTTCCACCTTCTCTTGATTGGTCGTTAAATAGCAATCAATAATTGTGTTCCAACCTTCTCTTTTGAAGATGATTGGCCATATATATAATGGATTCTCTTTATATTCATTATAGAATATAAAGAGAATTATAGAAAAAAGAAAATAATAAATAGAGTGTTCTTATTCAAAACGCCCTGTGATCTTCAACCAATTCTGTGCTTCACTATAATTCCCAGGGGTAAGGGCTATAGCTTGTTTCCAATATTCAGCGGCTTGATCAAACCAAGATTCCGCAATTTCAGAATCTCCCTGTCGAATGGCCTGTTCTCCGCGGTCGGAATAGGTGAGTAAATTCCTTCCCTTAGAACCGTACTTGAGAGTTTCCTGACTCATACGGCTCAATAGTCAATTCTTTTTATCTTCCATTTTTTTCTGGAGTTAATAACAAGAAAAGTGGTTAATTACATGAGTTTCAAACTTGAACTTGGATTAAGAATTTAATCCTTTGTTTTTCGTTTTATCTTTTTTCCTACCTTCCGAAGAATAAAGCATCGACATTAACACTAATGCTCGTTCTTATTGAAATTTTCGGAAAGTTAACCATCTCGATTTCATATATCATATACTTTCATATATGATATATCAATTTCTATAGAATCTTTGAGAAAGACTTTTCTTCATAAGAAAAGACTTACTATCTTTAGGATCTGATACTACACCGCTGCTCACAACCTTAGGGGATCAACTTTATTACATAAGTAGATTCCTAATCTATCATCATATAAGTAAGCAGTTCTTGTTGTATCGGGCAAAAACCTTGTTAATTGATCTTTACGGTGCTTCCTCTATCAATTAGATCTTTTATCCATGGATAGTATCTTATATATTCTATTTCTTCATATTTTGACTTCTATGAAGTTTCTTTCTTTGCTACAGCTCATAAAAATCGTTGTTTCGAACGATATATATATGTAGAAAGCCTATTTTTTTGTCTAGTATTTTTTTTTTTTTTAGTATTAGTGGAGTTGTTCGTTCTTTTCTTTTTTTCTATAGTGGAGATAGTCGCACGTAATGACAGATCACGGCCATATTGTTAAAAGCTTGAGGTAAGAAAGGGTTTCGTTCGAGTGCCCTAAAATAGTATAGCAAAGCTTTTGTATGTTCTCCGTTACTTGTGTGTATAAGGCCTATGTTATAAAGTATATAACTTCGATCATAGGGATCAATTTCCAGTCGCATAGCCTCATAATAATTATGTAAAGCTTCCGCATAATTTCCTTCAGATTGAGCCGACATCCGTTACGGTCGTCATTCGGTTCAAAGAATCTCCGTTCCAGAACCGTACGTGAGATTTTCATCTCATACGGCTCCTCCTTTATGTGTATAATGATAAACATCCATGGAATCAAATCCAAAAAGATTGCAATATTCTCATTATCAACTTAGCGGGACTAGTATTTTTTACACGAAATCTCTAGCCAACCTTCCTGTAAAGGATCTTTTATTAACATCAAGTATGTTTGGATAAATAGTCACTTCAACAATTTCTTTGTCCTCAACGCTGCTAAATTTCCCGGAATTAGTCACTTCAACAGTCTTCGATGGTTATATGGGTATCCAAAAAACGAACGAGATGGATGTTTATTGTCCCAACCATTCTAGTTAGTCCCGATCCCGATAAGAAAGGAAGGATTTCTTTTTTTTTTACAAAGTTTTCTAGTGTTGTTGATTCCTAAGCGTAGTGCTTCTTCCCCCATGCCGCCTATTGGTACTAGTGGAGTAGGATTAACCTAACCCCATAGGTATAGGTATAACCTTTCGCTTAATACTATAAACCTAAAATTGAAGCATATGAGGCTGCATTAATCGGAAATACACGACAGAAGGCTTTACTTGTTTTATTTCCAAACTTCACCTTCAGCAAGCGTAGGTTTTTTTTTCAAAATTTTTTTCTTTCTCTAGACTGAGATCGGTAAAAAAAAAATAATAATCAAATCGCACCATCTCTGTAATAAGTGAATGCCTCTTTTTCTCCAGAAGTTGTCGGAATTATTCGTAATAAGATATTGGCTACAATGGTAAAGGTCTTATCAATAAAATTTCCATTTATCCGAGATCTAGTCATAGGTAGCAATCCATTCTAAAATTTCATTTTTTATCGCGTGATAAAATAATCCCCCAAACAAAGGAATTGTACAATACAGTACGAAATAACGTAAAAATGGACTTATTAATCAAATAATTTTATCCTACGGCAGGCCTCGAAGTACGTTTTTTTTGTTAGTTTCAATTGATTATGTGTGCCTACGCAAATGGAATATGTATGTCTCACGATTCACTCGGTTTAGGGGCATAATCATTATGTCGGAGAGATGGCCGAGTGGTTCAAGGCGTAGCACTGGAACTGCTATGTAGGCTTTTTGTTTACCGAGGGTTCGAATCCCTCTCTTTCCGCACCCTTATCAAGTTCATCAATGTTACTGACCTCAATGTTTGCAAATAGATATCATTATTCCAACTTTGATGTGGATTCTCTATTCCTAATTTCTTTCTGTAATAAACAAAATAGTGGAATAAAGTGGGCAAGGAATAACAATTTTCCTATACCCACCCACGTCTATACATGAATGGGGGAAAATCCTAGGATCCAAATTATTCTTATTTTAATTAGGTTTAAGTCTGACGAGAATAATATTCTACAACCAGCAATTCATTAATTTTCAAACCAACCCATTTACTATCTATTATTTGATTGACTAATCCTTTATATTGCAATGGATAAAGAGTCAAATGGGTTGGCAATTTTTCGCGGGGGGGTGATTCAAGAGAATTTTGAATCAGAGTTCTAGATTTTTGTTCATCCTTCGCTGTAATAATATCTTGAGGTTTGCAACGATAACTTGGTATATCTACTATACGACCATTAACTAAAACATGTCTGTGGTTAACTAATTGACGGGCTTGAGGAATAGTCGAAGCCAGACGCAATCGAAAAAGTATGTTATCCAAACGCATTTCAAGTAATTGTAGTAAAACTTGACCGGTTGAACCTTTCGCTTTTCCAGCAATACGAACGTATTTAAGCAATTGTCGTTCTGTAAGACCATAATGAAAACGCAATTTTTGTTTTTCTTCTAAACGAATACGATATTGAGATTTTTTACTCGAGCTCGATTGTTCGCTTACAACTTGACTAGTTACATCTTTACTAGTTAGTCCTGGTAAAGCCCCCAGACGACGTATTTTTTTGAAACGAGGCCCTCTGTAACGTGACATAAACACTCCTTTTTAATTTAAAATGGAAAATCTCATAAAGCTAAACTAAATAACAAATATGATAAATGAAACGAAATCTACTTAAAGTATTTTACTACAAATATTATACTACAAAAAAGAACTGGAAAGATTCGATCAGTATCCTAATTTTATTCTATTGTATATCTATCTATCTAAATAAATAAATAGAAAATAAAAAAAAAGGAGGTTATTTTCTTGATTTGTTCTAGAGAAATGGAATTCCAATTTTTTTTCCTAAAAAAAAAAAAGAAATTATCCCTTATGTCAAAAAAGCCGGCTATCGGAATCGAACCGATGACCATCGCATTACAAATGCGATGCTCTAACCTCTGAGCTAAGCGGGCTCTCATAACACAAATTGTGGATTTATCGGAATTATTTCCTAAACTACTGGGATCTTAGTTATTAGTTATTAATTGTTTTATATTAGCTCTTCATAACCAAATTACTATATCATTATAATTAGTATATGATTATATCATAATCAAATAAATACAAACATCGAAAAAATAGAAAATATCCAATAGTTATTATTTATTTGATATTTTAGTATATATCAAAAAAATCAGAAGAATTTTAAGATAAGAATGAAAATTAATAGTTAGTTAATTAATAGTTAATTAGAATACTATTTTGATCGATTTATCAAATCTTTTTTATCAATATTTCTATTACAATATTTCTATTATTTGAATATTTCAAGAATAAATAGAATAGAATTCATATTTTCATCTAATCTATATGAATGATATAAATATGTATTTATCCCGATATCCTGATTATTAGATAGGAAGATTATTTGTTTCTATATATATTCTTTCACTTTAATATTATAGAATACCTTATAATTCGATATAAATATCGATATAGAAAATAGTAAGGAGTATATAGAATACTATCTTAAAATTAAAATTGATATTTTAAATAGTCTCAATTTTTTAGAATTTTTAATAATGACTAATTAGATTACAGGAAACTGTAATTTATATGACTCGTATGCATTAAGATGAACTATGTATAATGTATATAATGTATATAAAAAAGAATGTATCGATAGAAATTGGATAAGTAAATAGAAATGTGATATTTCTATTGAATTTCAAAATGAATGTCAAATTTTAAATTAATAAATTGATTTTTTATTTTTGTTTTGTTATTATAAGGTCTGTATCTATCTGCTCTAAGGAAAAAAAGAATCGAACGTTAGAGTATTCTAAAGACTCTCAAAAAATCAAAGAAGGAGGGACATAGAAAATCTAGATAAATGTAGTCTATATCTCTGTATATTGAATTTCGAATACACAGATAATAGAATCATTTCGGATTCGACTAAATATGGGTCTATAATATAGATGAAAGAAAATCAATCAAACAAAAACAAATAGAAGGAAATTTTTCCAAAAATGGGAGTAGGTTTCTAATAAATTCAACAGTTCCTTCATATAATTCTCATAATACAAATGAAAAAACATCCTAATGAGATATGATATCAATCTCAAAGAAAAAACTGGGGATATGGCGAAATTGGTAGACGCTACGGACTTAATTGGATTGAGCCTTGGTATGGAAACTTACCAAGTGAAAACTTTCAAATTCAGAGAAACCCTGGAATGAAAAATGGGCAATCCTGAGCCAAATCCTTCTTTCCGAAAACAAAGAAAAAAAAGGATAGGTGCAGAGACTCAATGGAAGCTGTTCTAACAAATGGAGTTGACAACATTTACTCTTTCAATAGAATAATATTTATTGATCAAATCAGTCACTCCACCATAGTCTGATGGATCTTTTGAATAACTGATTAATCAGACGAGAATAAAGATAGAGTCCCATTCTACATGTCAATACCGACATCAATGAAATTTTTAGTAAGAGGAAAATCCGTCGACTTTTGAAATCGTGAGGGTTCAAGTCCCTCTATCCCCAAAAGTCTTTTTTATTTAGTTGACATAGACTCAAGTAATTTCCTAAAATTAGGGTGGTGTGTCAAGAATGGTCGGGATAGCTCAGCCGGTAGAGCAGAGGACTGAAAATCCTCGTGTCACCAGTTCAAATCTGGTTCCCGGCGATTCATTTCTATGAGTATCTATTCCCAAATTTAGTAAAATTTGGGAATAGATACATATTTTTTAGTGGTCTTGATCATCATACATAATTTATCTAGGCGTATGGAGATATACTCTTTCTAGCTAAAGAATGAATAGATGTATATTCTAGGTATAGAAAGTTAGTCTGAAAATGAATGATTCCATTTTGTTTCGATTTTTTCTGCGCTCCAAAAAGAATGTGAATATTTCAACAATATTCAAATGGTAAAATTACTTGGTTGAAAGGCCAAAAAGTTTAATCTAGGGAAGTTCAGAGGTGAGAATAGTCAAAATTTATCTGAGATACATTATAAAAAAATTCGGTCCAT